TTAGCAAGAACTTGTTTCAGTTGCATATCATAAGGGATTCGAACAACTGCTTCAAATACAGTATCAGGAAGCACAGCTTGCGGAACTTCAATATCCACGGGCTTATTAGCTAAATGGCAATTGGCACATACAATTCGTCCAGTTGCTTCTCGTGGATTTTCATAACCCTGCTGCGCAAAAATGGGATATGCATTTGAAATAGATGCCCGAGTTATTACATATATCATAATCGATACAGAAATGGATCGAGTCATCTGTTCCTTTACCCAAGAAAAAGTATTTCTATTTTGCATGGTCCAATCGTTGATCCCGGAATTTCTACAATAAATTAGAAAGGTAGCTAGCTAGTATAGTTCCCTATCCACGAGTCTGCCATTGTACTGGAATAATTGTACAAATATAGGACGAATAACTTGACCAGGTAAACAGGTAGAAGTATAAAGAATCAGTAAGATTTAAAATACTTTCCTTATACACGAAGAAACATTCTAATTTGATTCATATCATTCAATGAATGAGTTCTTCATTCATTCATTGAATGATAAATGACTACAAGTGAAGGAGATACACGATTTAAATAATGGAAGATCCAATATTTCACAATTGTATCTAGAATAACTGGAAAAGTGGAAACAAGACCAGATATAATTTGATCATTATGAGCCAATCCAAAATCGTTGTAGACCGAACCAATTATAAGTTCCCAACCATGGGTCGAGTGAAATCCAATCCATAAATCAGTAACTAAAAGAATTGAAAAAGCTTTTATTGTGTCACTTAAATTATAGAGAAATTCCTGAACCCAAGAATTAAGAATTCTAAGTTCTTCATTACCCAGAATAAAATAACCACTTAGAATAGCGAAACATATTATATTTGTCGAGAAATGCAAAATGATATGTAGATTATACTCATTGTGTGTTTTGATCAATTGTATCGTTTCCTTGTGTATTTCTATACGAAGCTTTTGTATATGTGTGTCCGGGTACTCCTTTATCATTTCGTCCAACAGGAATAGTTCTTCTAATTCTATGAATCTGTCTAGAACGTTTTTCTCTTGAATATTATTCAAAAAAGTTTCGGATTGCCGGGTATTCCACCAATTAGTAATCCAAGGTTCCAGACTTTTCTTAAATGAGAGAGAGACCCACCAGGGCAAAAATACTATAGATATGAGATATGGGAGGGAAGTCGATGTGTGTGTGTTTTTTTTTCATTTTGTATATGTGAATTGTTAATGAATTTACTTCATTCGTCTATTCTATCTGATATTTCTCCGAAGCACGAATTCTATAACAAGGTATCGAACCTATAAATCTATTCCCATTTTTGTCTTAAAATTTCGTCCTTGGATCTAGATATAGAAATAGAATAAGGGTCCTTTTCGGCTAAGATATATATAGAATTCCCGGAGATATCTCAATTGGGAAAATTCGAACTAATTTCATCTAAATTTGATTATTCGTTCGATGAATACTCGAAAACCCACTGGAAGTCACGAATATTCGTCGGATTTCGAGACGAAAAAACTCCCCTCGCATCAATTCATTATTTAGAAATGAATCACCATATAACCAAAGCCCGGAAATAACGTATTAATTAAAATTCTTGAACCTAAAAAGAGAATTTCTATATTACGATTACGAAATCCAAGTTCGGATATATTTGATGAAGCATACTTATTAGATTCTAATTATAGTAGATAATACTTTTTACTAGTATAAAATATAAAAAAATGGAGTTGGTTTACAAAAAATTGCTTTTGATTATAGTTGTTGTTCCATATACGTTCTCCTGCTTTTGTTTTATTCTATGTGGTCTCCTCGACAACGGAACGGGAAAAAATCTAATATGTTTCGCTCGAATGAACATTCTGCGGAAACTTCAGTTGTCTTAAAAGGGGAATTCACAAGTGTCTTTTCTCATGCTGGGAAGACATTTATTCTTCAGTCCATTTCAAAATACTTCAATTGGTACGCGCAAGAAATAGGCCGATTCAGCAGCTTTTTGTTCAATTTCTCGTGGAGTCCAATTATCATCAGTACGAGTCAATGGAATGGCTCCCTGGCCTCTGATTTCCATATAAAGGACACGACGAGGATAAAGACCCTCTTTAATCTCCATTCTGATGGATTGTATATCTCTCATAAGGAAACGAAGGAAAATGCGACGATTTATTCCCGGAAATCCCCAACGAAAAATACATACTATTCCTTCTTTTCTATCAAAGCGGTCATAACCACTACCTACATTCCACGAAATTGTGCACCACAAATAGGAGCTAATGAATAGACCTGCAATCCCATAAAAAGACATCACAATCCCTTGTGGAAAAAAAATTATTTGCTGAGATGGAAATACGGATATCAGATTCCTACCAAGATAACTGGAAGTTCCAACCACTAAGAACCCTAGTGAACCTAAAAAAAGGATACAGGCCCAACAAAAATTACTTGTTTTCCGAGACCCCGTTATAAGTTCTATCCATATATGTTCTGATTGCCAGTTCATACTATACTAGATCCGCTTGCATTCGATTGGAATTGAGAGAATAACCAAAATGAATTTGACTTTACTTCTATTGATCCCGAAGTAACTCTCATCAACTAGCACTATTTTGATGGAAACCATCAGGAGTAATTGGTTATATACGTTGACTTTTTATTTAAAATATTCGCCAATCCATTCATTTTTTACCAGCTATATCCATCCATATATATGCATTTACGCGGATATCATGTGTCCGTATGCATAACAAACAGTTCTTTACTTTGTGTTCAAAAAGAGCCACATATCGTACCATATTAAACTAAATAAATATATGTATTATGATCCCGTTATGATACCGTGTTCAAATAAATTGATGAGAATTGGTTCCGTCGGATCTATACAATCTTATTTTTTTGGACATGAAGAGATAAAGAAGCCATTGCAATTGCCGGAAATACTAGGCCCACTAAGGGCACAAAAATGGAGGGTAAGTTGAGATCTGTCATAGAACGGGTGCCCCTTTCTTTATACCTATTATAAAGATATCTTATCATAAAGATATCTATTTATAAGTAATATTAATGAAATCTATTATAAGTGCAAGGAATGTCGAATTAAATGAAGTGTACTTAATTCATCTTTCATTTTCAAAATGAATTTTTTGATTATTCTTCTCCCATCCTTATCTTCTTTCTAATAAGGAGTTTTTTTTATTAGTATGAACTAAATATAAATACTTGTTCGCTACAAATAATTGAATTTACTACTTGAATTTCAATTTCCTTCATTTTGATTCAAGGGAAAGAAACCGTGTAGTTGAAATAGCTCACTCAGAACACCTTTTAAAGGATTACGTGGTACGATTGAGTCGAATAAGCCCTTCTGGAATAAATACTCAGCTGATTGTGAACCCTCGGGTACTGTCTTATTCAATGTTTGTTCAATTACTCTTTTACCCGCAAATGCAATGTAGGCATTTGGTTCAGCAATAATAACATCTCCCAACATACCAAAACTGGCTGTTACTCCACCGGTTGTAGGAGATGTAAGGATTGAGACGTAGAATAACTTTTTATTTGATTGATAATTATGTAAAACAGAAGAGATTTTAGCCATTTGCATCAAGCTCAAACTTCCTTCTTGCATACGTGCTCCTCCGGAAGCACACACAATAATGACAGGTAGAGATCGATTAGTCGCATACTCGATCAAACGGGTGATTTTCTCGCCAACTACGGATCCCATACTACCCCCCATGAACTCAAAATCCATAACCCCAATTGCTATTGGAATACCGTTTAGTTGACCTACGCCCGTTTGAACAGCTTCAGTTAAACCCGTCTTTCTTTGATAAGAATCGATACGATCTCTATAAGGTTCTTCCTCTGAATGAAATTCGATGGGGTCCATAGAGACCATATCTTCATCCATAGGATCCCAAGTGCCCGGATCAATCGAAAGTTCAATTCTATCTGAACTGCTCATTTTCAAATGATATCCACACTGTTCACAAATATTCATTTTTGACCTAAAAAATTTTTTATAATTTAATCCATAACAATTTTCGCATTGAACCCATAAATGTCTGTATTTTTGATTTATATCGAAATCACTAGATCTTCCTCTTATATTGAAATCACTGTCATTACTATTCGTTCTTATACTAGTACTAGAACTCCCGCTTTCACTACCACTTACACTTTCCGTACAAATGAAACTATAAATATAACTGTCACTAGAATTGTCGGTACCACCTGAAATAGAACTATTAATACTGACTTCAAAACGAAGATAACTATCAATGCAACTATTAATGTGATTAGTCCAACTAGATTGAGTATCATACATGTAATGATAATTGTAGTGATTATTACTATTAGACCCACTATTCAAATAATTAGAAAAAACACTTTCTAGTTCACTCAGAAAAGAACTACCATTGTCAATCTCAAAAATCTGATTTTCAATATCAAAATATACAGAATAACTGTCACCATTACTATCCCTAACTAAAAAAGTGTCGTCCGAGATAAAACTCCAAATATTCCTGATATCAAATAAATAATCAACATTACGGAAAGTATAACTGCTACTATTACTCCAATGGGGAATGTTTTTCCCCGTATCCGTTTTAATAGGCTCTTCACTTCCACTGGTATGTCCAATAGCATCAGAACTATACATTGATTTACTCAGCCCACACCTATGTTCTAGCTTTTCGTTAAACAACATCAAATTGAACCACCATTTTTCCATAGAGTCTTCCCGCCCCCTATTTGATGAAAATACAATAGATGAATAGTCATTCGATAAAGAATCATTTTACTATTTTTTTTTTATTTCCTATCAAAATGAAGCATATGGATCCAATCATTAGGATTGTTAACTAACAACGGGTGAGTATTGAAAGAAATGATTCTTATTTTTGGAGAATCCGGGGTATCCACTTCGATATATATTATGATCGAATCTTTTCCTCAATTTAAAATAGAAAGACAGGTTTTTCTCAT